GGAAAATCCAATATTTAAAAATTGTATCTATAATGACTGGAAATGTGGAAACAAGACCAGATATAATTTGATCATTATGAGAAAATCCAAAATCTTTGTAGACAGAACCAATCACAAGTTCCCATCCGTCAGGTGAATGAAATCCTATACATAAATCAGTTAATAAAAGAATAGAAAAAGCCTTGATTGTATCGCTTAAATTATATATGAATTCTTGAACCCACGAATTAAGAAGAAAAAGTTCTTGATTACCCAGAATATAATAACCACTTAGAATGATGAAAGCGATTATATTTGTCGATAAGTGCAAAATCATATGGATACGATCTTCATTGTATATCTTGATCAACTGGATTGTTTCTTTATGAATTCCGATATGAAGTTGTCTTTCTGGGTTTTCATTTATCATTTCGTCCAACAGCAAGAGTTCTTCTAATTCTAAAAATTTTTCTAGAATATTTCTTTCTTGAATATGATTTAATAAAGTTTCGGATTGTCTAGTATTCCACCAATTTGTAACCCAAGATTTCAGACTTTGATTAAATGAGAGAGAGATCCACCAGGGCAAAAGTACTATAGATGCAAGATATAGAAAGGGAATGAATGCTTTCTTTTTTGTCATTTTTTTTGATGATTCACAATGAGTAGAAAAACAAGAATGAAATTTTATTACTATTATCGACCTAATAAGCGGCCAAGAACGAAAAAGGAAGGATCTAAAGAAAAATAAGCATATATTTATGAAAGAAAGGATAAAGAATTGATAAGATAGGATCTATCTGTATCTAACATATCAATTCCGAATATTGAAAATCAAATAAAAAGTAAAAAAAAAAAGACAAAGACTTCTTAAGTGATTTCCTCCTTATAATAATAAGTTTGTTCATATCAAAAAACTTCCATTGGGACACGCAAAAAATAAGCCAATTCGGCAGCTTTTTGTTCCATTTCTCGCGGAGTCCAATTATCATCAGTATGAGTCAAGGGTATAGATCCCTGACCTCTTATTTCCATATAAAGTACACGACGAGTATAAATACCCCCTTTCACTTCTATTCTGATAGATTGAATGTCTTTCATAAGAAATCTGAGGAAGATACGACGATTCTTTCCAGGAAATCCCCAACGAAAAATACAAACTAATCCCTCTTTTCTATCAAATCTATCATAACCGCTGCCTACATTCCACCAAATTGTACACCACAAATAGGAACTAATAAAGAGACCCGCGATCCCATAGAAAGACATCACGATTCCTTGTGGAAAAAAAAGGATTTGTTGAGATGGAAATGAAGATATCCAATTCATACCAAAATAGCTCGAAATTCCGACCAATAAGAATCCTAATGAACCTAAAAAAAGAATAAAGGCCCAAAAGAAATTACTTATTTTTCGAGATCCCACTATAAGTTCTATCCATATACGTTCTGATCGCCAACCCATACTAAATTTAGTTGCATTTTATTGGAATTGATAGGATAACTTAACTCAAAGGAATTTAAATTGACTCTTTTTTCCAAAGTAACTCTCATCAACTAGTGCAATTCTTGTGTGTTGTGAATCTTTAGGAGTAATTCATTACAATTGAATTGGTTATATGGAAAATCATCCTAATAGATAGTTACATACATATAAATACATTAACTTTACATTGAAATGAAAAAAGAAGCTCTCGATCTGATCCCAATCCATTTTCCAATAACGATTTAAATGAATTTACCCATATAGATATCCGTGTTATGATCGAAGTGTAAGTCGTGAAAATACAAAATTGATAAAATTTGGACTTTTGATCGGATCTACAAAATTTTGTTTTTTTGAATATGAAGAAATAAAGAAGCCATTGCAATTGCCGGAAATACTAAGCCTACGAAAGGCACAAAAATAGAGGGAAAGTTATTTAAAAATGTCATAGAAGGAATACCTCGATTTAATATTTGTACCTGTTATTTTTATATTTTATTTTTACTAAATTTTTTTTATTTTATTATAAATTAGAAATATTAGTTATAATTATTATACATACATTATACATATGATAAAAGAAAAAGATATATGTCAGAGGGAGGGGGAAACATGAAGTTAGTTTTCATCTGTTTACCTAATTTCAAGGAATTTCTCTTGTTGATTAGTAAAGCAATCAATCAATTCATAATATAGATAAAATAAAAAATTATTCAAACAAAATCAAACAAAAAAGGATTTGCATTCTTTTTTACTACAATGAAACTTTCTGTCACCAAATAAATTTTTTATTGGATTTGGTGACAGAAATCAAATAAATTAAGTGAATAATCTACTTAATTTCATTTTGATTAAAAGGAAAAAAATCGTGGAGCTGCAATAATTCACTAAGAACACCTTTTAAAATATTACGCGGTACCATTAGATCAAATAAGCCCTTCTCAAATAAAGGTTCAGCTTCTTGTGAACCTTCAGGTATTGTCTCATTCAGTGTTTGTTCAATTACTCTTTTACCCGCAAATGCAATGTAGGCATT